CTCTGACTAGGAATGGAGTCCAACAAATCCCCGACATATGGTAGAAAAAGAATCTAAACAAGCAAAAGAGAAAGACTTTGATTCATTTTATGAATCAAATCATACGAGAATTGCGAATAAGAATTGGATTCTTATTACGAGCTTCAATTACTGTTGACAATTCTGCGAATCTAGAAATTCATTTCGGATAATTGAACTTTCTCAAACTGTTTCTTTTTAAGAACCAAAAAGATTTGTGCCAAAAGAACAGATGTCAAGAAGAACAAAAGGCCTTGGACACGTAATGGATCTTGAAGCACTATTTCTGCATCCCCCTGACCAAATCCACCCACATTAGGATTACTTGTTAATGGTTGATCCACTTTGATAGACTCGCCCTCCGAAACAAGAAGTTCCGGTCCTGGAGGGATAATATCAACCACTTGACGTCCGTTCGATGCATCCGCTATGGTTATTTCGTAGCCCCCCCTTTCTTTTCGTATGATTTTGCTTACTATACCCGCCGCTGTAGCATTAGAAACTGTATTGTTACTCTTGCTCCCGTCAGGATAAATCTGACCCCTTCCTCTGTTCCCGCCTACATATATGGGATATTTTAAGAAATGAACATCCTTATTAGTATTGGGGTTCGGGGAAAGAATAGGAAAGGCGATTTCACTATATTTTTGACCAGGAACAGGACCTATTACAAGAATATTTTTTTGAGTGGGGCGGTAGCTCTGAAAAGGAAGATTGCCTATCTTTTCTTTCATCTCGGGCGAAATACGATCAGGAGGGGCTAATTCAAACCCCTCGGGTAAAATAAGAACAGCTCCCACATTTAAAGCCCCTTTTTTACCATTAGCGAGAACTTGTTTCAGTTGCATATCATAAGGAATTCGAACAACTGCTTCAAATACAGTATCAGGAAGTACCGTTTGTGGAACCTCAATATCCACAGGCTTATTGGCTAAATGGCAATTCGCACATACAATACGCCCAGTCGCTTCTCGCGGATTTTCATAACCTTGCTGCGCAAAAATGGGATATGCATTTGAAACGGATGCATGAGTTATTATAGATAGCATTAGCGATACGGAAATGGATCGAGTAATCTCTTCCTTTATCCAAGAAAGGGTCTTTCTAGTTTGCATGGGCCTGGTCCAATAATGGATCGATTGATTTCATCAATAAAATTAGGTGGGTTACTAGTAGAGTTTCCTACCTACGATTCTGTTATTTACCAGAGTAGTTTACTGGAATATAGGACCCCAGAGGGGTAGAAGGGGTAAATACGGCTTTGTGTACAAAGCAATAAGGATAGGAATTGTATCGTCGGATCAGATCTTTTTTCAGTCAGCGTTAACCAGTGAATCATAAAGTACTAGAAGTGACGGGGATAGACAGTTTAAATAATAGAAGGCCCAATAGTTAAAAACGGTATGTAAAAGGACTGGACAAAGGCAAATAAGAAGAGATCTAATTTGATCGTTATCGTTATGAATAAATCGAAAGGCGGAGCTAATTAGGAATTCCCAACCACTGATCGAATGTAATCCGAACAAAAAATCAGTTAATAAAAGAAGACAAAAGGCTTTTGTTGTGTCACTTAAATTATAGCAGGATTCTTTAATCCAAGAGTTAAGAATAACAAGTTCTTCATTACCCAGAATAGAACAAACACTTAGAATAACGAAAGAGATTATATTTGTCGAGAAGTGCAAAATTGTATGGATACGATCATCATTGTACATATTCATCAATTGGATCGTTTCTTTGTGGATTCCTATACGACACTTTTGTAGATCTAGTTTGGGGCATTCCTTTATCATTTCGTCCAAGAGAAGGAGTTCCTCTAATTCTATTAATTTTTTTAGAACACTTTTTTTTTGAATATCATTCAGAAAAGTTTCGGATTGACTGATATTCAACCAATTAGTAACCCAAGATTCTAGAATTTTATTAAATGAGAGAGAGATCCACCAGGGTAAAAAGACTATAGATGCAAGATATAGAAAGGGAGTGGGTGTTTTTTTTTTTTTCATTTTTTCATCATGAATTTGTTAATGAATGCTTATTTTGAAGAAACTTCAATTAGGTTATGCTATAGAAAAAACGATTTCTAAAGAGCATCCATACGTTTCTTCCCTGCTGCCGAAAGGATGTCTTCTATTTCTTCGGTTCAGTTATTTTAAAATACTTCCATTGGGACACGCAAGAAATAGGCTAATTCAGCAGCCTTTTTCTCAATTTCGCGTGGAGTCCAATTCTCGGCAGTACGGGTTAAGGGAATGGCCCCCTGACCTCTTATTTCCATATAAAGGATACGACGAGCATAAAAACCCTCTCTAGCTTCTATTCTGATGGACTGAATATCTTTCATAAGGAATCGTAGGAAGATACGACGGTTTCTTCCGGGGAATCCCCAACGAAAGATACACACTATTCCTTCTTTTCTATCGAATCGATCATAACCACTACCTACATTCCATGAAATTGTGCACCACAAATAAGAGCTTATAAAGAGACCCGCGATTCCATAGAAAGACATCACGACCCCCTGGGGAAAAAAAAGAATTTGCTGAGACGGAAATAAAGATATCAAATTTCTGCCAAGATAACTGGAAGTTCCAACCAATAAGAATGCGAATGAACCTAAAAAAAGGATAAAAGCCCAGAGAAAATTACTTGTTTTTCGAGACCCCGCTATAAGTTCTAGCCATAGATTTTCAGATCGACAACTCATACTAGACCCGGTTTCCTTTTTTTATTGAAAGAATAACCTAAATCAAAATCAATTTCATTTTACTTTGTTAATTTAACAAAGTAAATGAAACTAGAATTCATTTAACGATATAGCATCTTTGCACATGCACAAGACAGACTTCTGCCATTTCTCTTCGAGGAAAGCCACATCTTATATTCTAATAAATAGAATAGATCTTTTATCTAAGTCTTGAATTGAAAAAAAAAAATCGAAAAGATTTTGCTCGATCGGATCTACAAAATCTTGTTTTTTTGAACATGAAGAAATAAAGAAGCCATTGCAAATGCCGGAAATACTAGGCCTACTAAAGGCACTAAAATGGAAGGTAAGTTATTGAGAGTTGTCATAGAAAGGGCTGACTCGATTTCCTATTTTTACCTAAATATTTTGACCTAATATTTGTCCCTGTTATTGTTCTATTTTTTATGTTAGAAAGGTATCTTAATCTTAGAAGAATTCTAATGCGTATTTCATATAGAATTCTACTAAGGATAATTAAGTGGGTATGTATAATAAGTGCAAGGAATGTAGAACGAAATAAAAGAACTTATTCAGATTTCTAAATGAGATAGATGTATACTAATCTACTTTCATTTTGATTCTCATTATTATTCTTTTTCTTTTTTTTTTTTATTATATTCTTCTTCTCTTGTTCTTGTCTTCTCATTTTCATTTAAGAAATTCATTTCTTATTAAGAAATAGTTTCTTTCAAATTCCCGAGAAATCTTCTAGAATCTAATTCAACAACAAAGATTCTTAATAAAAAGAATGAGGATTCTCGCCACTTGAAAGATATAGAAGGACGTTTGAATTAGAAATTCAATATGGATAATTCTATCCAGATACGCAAGACAAAGAGCATGAAATTCTCTTTGCCTTGCTTCATTTCTCCGAAGGTCGCTTTCTCTTGTTAATAGATGTTAAAGGCTCTAACTTACTCGATTTTTTATTGGATCGCGTACCTTGAACAATCAAGTCTTTACTTGATTGTTCATTGCATTTTGATTCAAAGGAAAAAAAGCGTGCAACTCAAATAAGTGGGTAAAAACACCCTTTAAGAGGGTACGCGGTACGATTTTATCGAGTACGCCCGCTTCGAATAGGGGTTCAGCCTCTTGTGAACCTTCGGGTACTAGCACCTTCAATGTTTCCTCAATTACTCTTTTACCTGCAAATGCAATGGTTGCGTTGGGTTCGCCAATAATGAGATCGCCCAACATACCAAAACTAGCAACCACCCCACCAGTAGTCGGAGATGCAAGGAGTGCTAAGTAGAGTAATTTTATCTTTTTATTTGCCTCTTTGCGAAAATAATGCAAAGTGCCAGATATTTTAGCCATTTGCATCAAGCTATAACTTCCTTCTTGCATGCGCGCCCCCCCGGAAGCACACACTAGAATCAGAGGTAAAACTGCATTGCTAGCAGATTCGACTAAACGGGCAATTCTCTCACCTACTACGGATCCCATACTACCCCCCATAAACCAAAACTCCATAGCCCCAAAAACTAAAGGAATAGCGTTTAGCTGACCTTTGCCTGTTTGAATAGCTTCAGTCAATCCCGTGTCTTTTGTATAATCAAAGACACGGTCTTGATAAGGGTCATCTTCTTCTACATCTACATTTTCCAAGGCTTCTTGCTCCTCTTTATACTTCTCTAGACCTAGAGACTCAATGTTTTTCTTCTCGTCTTCGTCCTTTTTTTCTGATTTTTGGGCTGTACTTTCCCAAAGCCCTGATTCTGTAGAATTGGCCTTGTGCTCTGAAAAGTCATGCTCTGAAGAGTCTTCAGATTTGTATTCTGAAGAGTCTTCAGATTTAGACTCTGAAGAGTCTTCAGATTTGTGCTCTGAAGAGTCGTAGTAATAAAAATAAAACGTCAGCAGGTTCAGCTTCCGGAACAAAGACTCCCGCCTAGACCTACCAAATACCCGATCCAATAGCGAATTTTCTTCATGCCAGATGCTGCACAGAAATTTTACAAAACAGAAAAGAACTTGACAATCTACCAGCCTCCCTTCCTCTAGAACGTCCTCCGTGATCGTAACCCAAATCCGCCTTGAGTGCCATTTTCTAACTTGCTCGTGAAACTCCGCATTCTGCCTTGAGTACCATTTTCTAAACGCCTCGTGAAACACGATACACGTCTGTGTATCTGGATTGAAATCGGGATCACCGCTTAAGAACTTAAGCTTGTACTGAAGGCTATTCCAAGTGAAATTATGGTACCCACACTTATGGGTAGATTCAGCT